CTTTTCGAGAGATCTCCTCCAAATCACTAGTATGGCTATCGAAATCGTGAGCATCAGCGTGTAGGTTCCAGATCCAAGTGGTAGTATCAGGCCCCTTAGCTATTGTTCTTGAGAAATGACCCGGTCTGGCCCATTCCTCGAAAGAAGTTTTTACGGGATCCCTATCGACCAAAATTTTAACTTCTGGTTCCGGCGAACGAATAATCATTGAGTCCTCCTCTTTCCGGACAACACATACAAAGAAACCCGCCAATAAAATAAATAGTAATAAATAGTTAAGTAATTAGTGAACCTATGAGAGATATTTAGACTTAGTTTTTTTCTCTTCACATCTCCCATCTATCTATTTTCTTTAGTTATTTACTAGAGCAATTATGATCTGGAAGTCGATCCGGGGCAAGTGTTCGGATCTATTATGACATAGCCGGGAGGCGCTTAACGGACCTTTTTTATTTTATAACCCGCCTTTCTTGACTTTGAATAGACTCAAAAACAATTTTTTGTCCAATTTATTGTATTCATATCTCAATGATACGTTATTAAACGGAACTACTTTATACTTTATGTCATGTCTTCCATGCGTATAACATATTAATATGGCTATATTCCGCACTCTATTCCAAATTTGGCGAGAAGTAATTACTAAACTAAGAGACATCTCCGTATTTCTATTATATTTAGTTTAGTTATTTGACGGTTTTTTATTAGTTTTAATATTTTAAAAGCGGAAACGAAAAAGAGTCTCGACTTTATATTATATATTGATCTGTATATCGTTTATTCCTACGAAATACTAGACGAAATAGAACGATTTTAGAAGGGATATAATGAAATTCTTTGATTGGTTCTTCCCAGAAAAACGATCCGTTTTAGTTATTTGACCGATAGGGACAATAAATACTTAATTCTAACAAATATAAAAAATTCGAAATGTAAACTAAATAAATATAACAGTGTTCTTATTCAATATAACAGTGTTCTTATTCAATATAACGGTGTTCTTATTCAAACCGCCTTGTAATCTTCAACCAATTCTGTGCTTCAATATAATTACCGGGAGTAAGCGCTATAGCTTGTTTCCAATACTCGGCGGCTTGATCGAACCAAGCCTCCGCAATTTCCGAATCTCCTTGCTGAACGGCCTGTTCTCCCCGGTCGGAATAGGGGGATTCCTTCCCTTAGAACCGTACTTGAGAGTTTCCGATCTCATACGGCTCAACAGTCAAATTCTTTTGATGTAATCTCTCGTATATAATTGAATGGGATTTATCATAGATATATCGCGATCCCTTTTTTTTCTCGAGTTAACCAAAAGAAAGAGGTGAATTACATGAGTTTCAAACTAAAAATTTTGTTAATAATCAGTTTTATCTTTTTTCCCACCCTCAGAAAAATAGAATAAAGCATAAGTATTTTAACTATCATTAGACTTTTCTGAAAGGTAACTATCTCGATTTAATATATAAATTGATATAGAATCTTTGAAAAAGACCTTCCCCCATAAGAAGGAAAAGACTTACTATCTTTGGGATCTGATGCTACACCGCTGCTCAATACCTTAGGGGATCAACTTTATTACATAAGTTGATTCCTAACTTTTATCTCATATCATGACATAAGTAAGCAGTTCTTATTGTATCGGACCAAAACCTCGCGAATTGATCTTTACGGCGCTTCCTCTATCAATTAGATCCTTTATCCATAGAATAAAGTATTTAGGCATACCTATTTCTTCATATTAATATTTCAACTTTTATGAAGTTTATTTCCTTGCTACAGCTGATAAAAATCGTTGTTTTGAACGATACATATGTATAAAGCCTACCTTTTTTTATTATTTATTAACGGATTTCTTCCCTTTTTTTATTTCTATAGTGGAGATAGTCGCACGTAATGACAGATAACGGCCATATTATTAAAAGCTTGTGGTAAGAACGGGTTTCGTTCTAGTGCTCGAAAATAATATTCTAAAGCTTTTGTATGTTCTCCGTTCCTTGTATGGATAAGGCCTATGTTATAGAGTATATAACTTCGATCATAAGGATCAATTTCCAGTCGCATAGCTTCATAATAATTCTGTAAAGCTTCCGCATAATTTCCTTCGGATTGAGCCGACATCCGTTACGGTCGTCATTCAATTGAAAGAATCGCCGTTCCAGAACCGTACATGAGATTTTCACCTCATACGGCTCCTCCTTTATGTTATGTGCATAATGAAAAAAAGACATGGAATCAAAAAAGATTGAAAGATTCTCATTATAAACTGAGCGGGGCTGGTGTTTTTACAAGAAATCTCTAGCCAACCTTCTTGTAAAAGATCTTTCCTTAACATCAAGCATGTTGGCATTATATTAGATTAAAAAAAGGCGACCCCAACAATTTCTTTGTCTTCAACGCCCTAAAATTTGCAGGAATTAGTCACTTCAACAGTCTTCGATGGTTATACGGGTATCCAAAATACGAACGAGATGGATGTTTGTTGTCCCAACCATTCTTGTTA